GCCTTTGGGTTCATTAAATTCCGTGGGTGGCGTAGCTACTGAGATCAATGCAGTCAATTATGTCTCTCCTAGAAGTTGGTTAGCTACCTCTCATTTTGTTCTCGGGTTCTTCCTTTTCGTGGGTCATTTATGGCACGCGGGAAGGGCTCGTGCGGCTGCAGCCGGGTTTGAAAAAGGAATTGATCGTGATTTTGAACCTGTTCTTTCCATGACTCCTCTTAACTAACTGAGAAAAGAGACCCAATATTTGAAGTTGGAATCCAATTCATTTGATTCTATCATACATATTCATTATGTGGATCAGGTCATACTTCTACCTTTTTCCTTTCTTTTTAGCGCATTTTAATATAATTCAATCTAATCAAATTTTTTCTGGCTCGGCTGCCCGACCTGGCCGAGCCATTCACTTTTATGATACTGAGCCAGTCACAACCAATAAAGACATAAATAGATTCATCGAGAAAAGGAGAGAGAGGGATTCGAACCCTCGCTAGTTCGAAAGAACTATACCGGTTTTCAAGACCGGGGCTATCAACCACTCAGCCATCTCTCCAAAAGATAATTTCTATTTTACTTCTATGTTTTATATTTACTATTTTCTTTTTATTCCACCGAACGAAAGATCGACATACAAGTTGATACCGTTACTGTCATTATAGAAAGATATTCGGTATGATGCGCTAAGTCTATCTATTTCTATTTACCTGTTTATATATATTCTATAATAAATATATAATAGATAGATGTAGGATTTAGCACGACCCTTTGTGAAGTCAAAAACGACTCTTGGCTCCGTGTTCGAATAAAGTTGGGAAAGGGGGCAGTCTTCGTGGTAAAATCCCCCATGATGCATTTTTTTACAATTTTTTTTTACTGATAGAAGAACCAAATGGTATCTAGCTTGGAGGATTAGAAACATGACTATTGCTTTCCAATTGGCTGTTTTTGCATTAATTGCTACTTCATCAATTTTACTGATTAGTGTACCTGTTGTTTTTTCTTCTCCTGATGGTTGGTCGAGCAACAAAAATGTTGTATTTTCTGGTACATCATTATGGATTGGATTAGTCTTTCTGGTAGGTATTCTTAATTCTCTTATCTCTTGAACCCAGATATAAAAAAAAGAAAAGACCCCCCCCCCGAATTCTTTAAGGCTGCGAGACACCCTCAAGTTCAATAAAAAGTCTCCCCAAAAACAAAAAGTCCCGAAAATGAAAAATACAAAAAAACTCAAAAATTGGAGGGGGGGTCAAACCCTCTTTTTCTTGTAATTTGTAAATGTAAGGAAATGCAAAATTAAGTGGAATGTGATAACAAAATTATTAGAAAATTATTTTCAATAAAAAATTCTTTTAAATTTTAAATACAAATAAATTTTTATTTTAATAAATTAATTAATTAGTAATTAATTACTAAAGTAAATATGAATAGAAAATATCTATTTTCTAAATATATAATTTATAAATAGATAATAATAACTAATTAAATAATTAATTAATTTTAAATTTAATTTCTATAATTAGAATGGAATTTCACTTTTTTTTATTATATTATATAATAATATATAAATTAAGTAATTTAAGTTAAGTAATTTAAGTAAATATATGAAGTATAGATATCTAACTATTATAGTTATCTAATATATCTAAATTCTAATAAAATAACTCTAATTTTAATATTTAATAATCAATTCAACTATTTATTAACTAAATTAATTAAATTATTTAACTAAATGATATTTATTTAGATAAATTATAGATAATAATATTATTATTTATAATATATAAATATATATAATATACAATTTCTAATATATAATTATATAATTAGAATATTTCTAAATAATATTTCTAATTAGTATAATTTAGAATAGAAAATAGAGATAATAGAAATCGCCCCGAAAACTGGTATAGTTATTTAGAAATATGATCAAAAAAAGGTTGCATATCAACGAAAAATGCGGATATAGTCGAATGGTAAAATTTCTCTTTGCCAAGGAGAAGACGCGGGTTCGATTCCCGCTATCCGCCCAAGGAAATGAAAATGGATTTAATAAAATTATAATACGATACTTTTAATAGGATACAGAAATAAAGGAGTCAATCAGTATAGTCGATCATAATAGTCTAGTGATTTTATCCGCTACCACGTTTTTTCTTTCCTCTCGTTCCAAAAGAAAAAAAATGAAAATGGTAAAAATTTGGTAATTAATTCATTACTAATTAACAAACTCTATTATAGTTAACAGGAAGAACTCTGATTTTTTGTAAAAAAAATATTGCGGAGACAGGATTTGAACCCGTGACCTCAAGGTTATGAGCCTTGCGAGCTACCAAACTGCTCTACCCCGCGTGATCAAGAGAGAACAGGAAACTAATGGACAAACAAAGATTGAATGCGCCCCTCTACCATATCTGTACAAATAGAATAGCACATTTATACAGAATGGTAAAGGGGGCTTCCTCTATGATTGATGATCGTAGAAATGACTAGAAAAATG